TCTATCCCAATTCTCATAAGATCTTCTTTACTCTTGCTCAAAAGTTCTAATAGTGTATGTATATTCGACCTTTTGAGACAATTATAGGTCCGATAAGGTAATTCTGATTGGTCAATAAAAATACATTTCAATGGAATTTCTTTTTTGTTTTTCTTTAGATTAGTTAATCTATCTTGAAAAGTAAAAATCGGTAGAATAAACCTGTTTTTATTTTCTTTTAATTTAAAATTAATGTCCTCTTCCTCCCCATGTAGAAAAGGAATAAATAAATCAATCAAATTACGAGAAGCTTCATAAAGTGCTTCCTTAGGAGTTAAACTTCCATTTGTCCATATTTCTAGAAAGAGTATCTCTTCTTTTTCCTTCCCATTCCCATAAGAATGAATACTATGATTCGCATTTCGAACAGGCATAGATACAGCATCTATAGGATAACTTCCATCTTGAGAGTTAATTGTTGGTTTTGTACAATATCCGCGATCTCTCCTTATTTGTAATCCAATACACAAATCAATCGGTTCCGTCAGATTAGCTATATGTTGTGTTGTGTCAACTATTTCCACGGAAGGTGGTGAGATGATATCTTGAGCGGTTACGTATTTAGGGCCCTTGACGCAAATGGATGCGTCTCGAACTCCATGTATATTACTTCTCAATACAATTTCTTTCAAATTTAGTAAAATTTCATGTACCGATTCTTCAATACCTACTATCGTAGAATATTCATGTGGCACCTTCTCAGATTTTGCACATGTGATACATGTTCCTTCTATTTCTCCAAGTAAAGCCCTTCGCATGGCAATACCCATGGTATCGGCTTGACCTTTCATAAGTGGGCACAGAATGAAACGACCATAATAAAGACGATTACTATCTATTCTTGATTCAACACACCTCCACTGCAGTGTTCGAGTGGATCCTACTACTTCCTCTCGAACCATACTATAATAATACTATTATTAGATCAGATCATTGAATCATTTATTTCTCTTGAAATCCTTTTTTATTATTTCTACACACGTCTTTTTTTAGGAGGTCGACATCCATTATGTGGCATAGGTGTTACATCACGTACGAAACTTAGTCGTATACCACTTCTACAAATGGCTCGTAATGCTGCGTCTCTTCCAAGTCCAGGACCCTTTATCATAACTCCTGCTCGTTGCATACCCTGATCAACTACAGTACGAATAGCATTTACTGCTGCTGCTTGAGCAGCGTAGGGTGTCCCTCTTCTTGGGCCTTTGAATCCAGAAGTACCAGCGGAGGCCCAAGAAATCACTCGACCTCGTACATCTGTAATAGTTACAATAGTATTGTTCAAACTTGCTTGAACATGAATAATTCCTTTTGGTATTCTACGTCCATTCTTACGTGAACCAATACGCCCATTCCTACGTGAACCAATTCTTGGTATAGCTTTTGTCATATTTTATCATCTCATAACTATGAGTCAGAAATATACAGAAAGAAAAGATACGGAAATATCCATTTCATGTTAAAAGAAATCCCCCTTTTGTTCTTCCTTTATTTTAAAAAGTTTTTTTTTTAGGGTTATCCTTGTCTCTGTTTATGTCTCGGATTGGAACAAATCACTATAATTCGTCCGCGCCGACGGATCAGTCGGCATTTTTCACAAATTTTACGAACGGAAGCCCGCATTTTCATATTTATTATTCCTTACCTTAATGTTGAATCTATTCCTTCGAAGAAAATAAGTCTCTTGCATTTTTTTAATTGTATCGTCATGAAAATGAAAGGAATGCTTAAAAAATTATCTAATCGTTCGAATCTTTGTTTCGAAGTCTATAAATTATACGTCCCCTGGTTGAATCATAACGACTTACTTCAATTTTGACTCTATCCCCCGGTAGTATCCGTATAAAACTACGGCGGATCCTTCCCGAAATATAACCTAGAATTACATCTTCATTATCTAAGCGGACCCGGAACATACCGTTGGGAAGTGATTCAGTAATTAAACCTTCATGAATCAATTTTTGTTCTTTCATTCCAGGTAAGCTCCTTGAAGTATCAACTAATGGAGGAAAAGTTATATAATTCACTTTTCTTCTCTATAAAATAGGAAGTTAGAGATAAAATTAGGATACCGGAGGAGGAGGATCACCAAATATATAACAAAAGTTCGCCTCCCATTTTTTCTCGTCGAGCTTCTCGATCCGTCATTATACCTTGAGAAGTGGAAAGAATTACAATTCCTATTCCACCTAAAATCTTAGGAATTTGTTGGTAGTTGGAATAAATTCGTAAACCAGGTCGGCTGATACGCTTTAAAATAATTCTATGTATTCTTTTCCTAGTCTTTTTATTTTTATGTCGCAGAGTTAAAACCAAGAAATTTTTGTTACCTTCTTGATGTTTCCGAACGTTTTCAATAAAACCTTCTCGTAGAAGTATTTTCACAATATTTTCGGTAATATTAGTAGATGCTATTCGAATCGTTCCTTTTTTATCCATGTCAGCATTTCTTATAGAAGTTATTATATTGGAAATAGTGTCCCTACCCATGGCGAACTATAATTATTGGTGCCTTCTAATTTTGATATAATTAACATGTTCTCTTTTTTGTTTGTTTTATTTTCTTTCATTTTTTTGTTTATTTTGTTTAATTTTTAATATTATAAAAAAAGTATATGCGCGAGACACCATCTACTACTCTACTAAATTTGATCTATTTTAGATGTTCTGATATATCCTATTTTAGATGTTCTGATATATCATAGTCTCATTTAGTATTATTTATAATACCTCGGGAGCCAATGAAACTATTTTAGTAAAATTCAACTGTCTCAATTCCCGAGCGATCGCACCAAAAACCCGAGTTCCTTTTGGATTTCCTTCTTGATCAATGACAACCGCAGCATTGTCATCATATCGTATTATGATACCGTTGTCACGTTTGAGTTCTTTACAAGTACGTACAATTACAGCTCTAATAACTTCTGATCTTTCTAGTGGCATATTTGGCACTGCTTCTTTAATTACAGCAACAATAACGTCACCAATATGAGCATATCTATAATTACCAGCTCCTATGATTCGAATACACATCAATTTTCGGGCTCCGCTGTTATCCGCTACATTCAAAAGGGTTTGAGGTTGAATCATATCATTTTTTTGGAATCTGTTATTTTAATGGAAAGGATGAAGGAAAGAAAAAAAGAAATATTTTCTGTCCAGAAATAAATAAACTTGCAGTTGTTTTTTCATCCTCAATATACCATTTAGTTCTACATCTCCATCCTGACAAATTTAGTTCGTATAGGCATTTTGGACGCAGCTAGTGAAATAGCTGCTCTGGCTACAGTTTCAGATACTCCACCCATTTCATAAAGTATTCGACCTGGTTTAACAACGGATACCCAATATTCGGGGGATCCCTTCCCCGAACCCATACGTGTTTCTGCGGGTCTTACTGTAACAGGTTTGTCGGGAAATATGCGTACCCATATTTTTCCACCACGACGCACATATCGTGTCATTGCTCTTCGCCCTGCTTCTATTTGTCTAGCTGTGATCCAAGTGGGTTCGAGTGCTTTAAGAGCGTATCTGCCGAAACAAATATGATTGCCGCGACAAGATATTCCCTTCATTCTTCCTCTATGTTGTTTACGAAATCTGGTTCTTTTGGGGTTATAGTTGATGGTCATTTCTTAATTCGATCTCTACTGCAGAACTGGACACGAAAGTTTCCTTTCATCCAGCTCCTCGCGAATGAAAAGATTCACTAATATGACATATTACAGATACACATGGAAAAAATAATCCAAAAAGACATTTATCAATATTGAATTTGTTATATAGGAAGATATATGTACGGGATATATACAGATAGAATGTTTCTATTATGCATATTTATGGATTATAGATAATGTTTATAATGTTTTTTTTTTTATAATGATCCTTATTTTGACCCTTCTCAAATGATGCCAAAATATTGTAATGTAATCTAAAGTTTCGCGGGCGAATATTGACTCTTTGCTTTTTGTTATTTCTAGGTCAATCCATGACTTCTCGAAATAAATTCATTTTTTCTCGGTTCGTTCCGCCATCCCACCCAATGAATTATTCGGATTTGTTTTCAGTAGAATCCTATGCAGTCACAGGTTTCATCGTTCCTATAGCTTCTCTATTAATGGTTAAGTCTGAACTCTGCAATGGAGCTCCCCAAAAAAATTTCTCTTCTCGAGTCAATCTACTTAGTTTTTATTAACTCGAGGCTCTTTATTATTCATATCACTTTATTTTTTTATTATTTTATATTTATTCAGTTTTGATGCTTTATTACATTGCCTTTTATGAGGTAATTCATAGACCATCCATATTGGAATCATATATCATTGATATTTTTGTTCTTTCTTTCTCTCATCCTTCCATTTATCTACATCTCTTTATTTTTGCTTCACAACCCAACCCATAAATAAGATTATTTCCATAAATAAGATTTTTTATAGAAAAGATTTTAGTTGCAGTTGCTGCAACTATATGATTGATCCACTCATCTCATATAGTGACTGTTTCTTGGGATATTGATATTACGAAGCAATAAGTTAGTTATTAGTTTTTTTATTATACTTATTAAGTTAAGTTTAAGTAACTTATTAAGTTTAAGTAGGGGTCAGTCTTTTTTTTAATCCCAACTCTTAACTCTAAAGAAAAATTAACGAGTCACACACTAAGCATAGCAATTCTAACAAATGGTCAATCGAATTTTTATTCAACCTTATAGAATTGGAATTGCTCATTTTTGTTTGATTTAATGGAAAAAGAATGAACAAGTTTGTGATTTTTTGTTCTATCACTGAATAGAAAGGAAAGACAAATAAAAGTCTATTATTGCTCCTCCCAAAATATCCAAATTTTGATGCCTAATACTCCATAAATAGTTCGAATTGTATAGGAACAATGATCAATTTTAGCACGAATTGTTTGTAAGGGAACTCTCCCCTCTCTGATCCATTCGACACGTGCAATTTCTT